GCGCTAACGCGCCCCTGCCATCTTTCTAAAGCAACAAGCGAGAAAGTTGCCCCTTTTTCAATAACAAAAAAGGAAAGAGGGGCCAACTATTAGAATATTCGTAAAGGCGCCTTAGCCTATCTCTCGATATAGGAAGGGGCCTTTTCTTGCTCGTTAGCGCCCCCTTACCCCTAAACAAAAAGGTTTTTCATAAAGTTGTCTACGCCTTTTGAAAACCTTACTCTTACTACTAATAATAATGAAGGGGCTTCTTTCTTCAAATATCCTATAAAAAAAGTTGGGGCTGAAAAGCTTTGAGTTTAGGGGTGCGCAGGTTTGGAACCCTATACAAGGGGCTTTTCCTTTCAAATGACAACAGCCTCTTCCTGCTGCGAGGGCGTTGCACGAAACCAAACCGCTCCCCCGCCCGATCAAGTACCTGTTGCTTTGCTGGTAGGCCCACTTAGGTTAGGGGGCATTGTCCCTCAGTTCTTACCAACCTCCGGTGTGTAATCGACATGTTGCTAGCTTCAACTCGGTGGAATAAGAATCATTGATTCCCTCTGCTGTCTATTTCTTATTCATTCAGAGCGTTCGGCCGGTGCGTGCTCCTTTCTCAAACCAGAACAACTCTGAACGTTAGGGAAGATAAGGGAAGACCACCTGAGCGAACCGACCGAAGGGACTTGACTTATTCGAACCGAACGATAGCGGCTTAAAACTCAGCCTATCACGAGTAGCGTCGCTGCTTGATCGGCGGGGAGGAGCATCTCAAAGTATGGGGCAAAGGATCAAGCGCTTTGACTTTGTCTCCCGGGATCCACCACAGGTTGGGTTTGAGAGCCGTGTGATGGGTGACTATCCAGCACGGTTCGGAGAGCACTTTGAGTCTGCGTTGGTGAATAGAAGCCCCCCCTATCAAGCAAGAAAGAAGCGGCTCTTCCCACGGCGGAGTCGCCATTGACTCTATTTATTATTATGGTAAATCACTGTATCAAGATGTCAATCTGAGATCTTATTTCGGTTCGATACGTCCACCTACGAGACTCACCTTTGGCTTTCGTCTCGGTAGGTGTATTATTTTAAATTTTCCCAAAAGAACATTCATTCATTTCTTTCTTCCTCGTCGACCACGACGACTGAAACGACGCGAAAAATCCAAACCCGGAAAGGAGAAGGGCCGGTGGTGGGCATTTGGGAAAGTCGGGCCAATCGGGTGTCTTCACGACGATACAGAAGAAGAACGAAACGAAGTGAGAGGCCGGGAGGCAGAGAAAAGAGTCGAGTCGATCAGGCTCGACGACCGGGAAAAGCAAAACGAAATTAGGATTTGGCCGAAAAAGAAGCAACGCTATGGATACCATGACCGATCACCATCGATAAAGAAGAATCTTTCTAAATCACTTCGCGTCAGCGGGGCCTTCAAGCATCCGAAATATGCCGGAGTTGTAAATGACATAGCGTTCCTGATAGAAAATGACGACTCCTTCAGAAAAACGAAGTTATTCAAGTTCTTTTTCCCAAAGAAGTCCCGCTCCGACGGCCCGACGAGTCATCTACTTAAAAGAACCCTCCCTGCAGTGCGCCCCTCCTTGAATTATTCGGTCATGCAATACTTATTGAATACAAAGAACAAAATGCATTTCGACCCCGTCGTAGTTCTCAATCATTTCGTGGCACCGGGCGTGGCTGAACCATCTACGATGGGGGGAGCGAATACACAGGGAAGAAGCTTAGATAAGAGAATACGTTCTCGCATCGCTTTTTTTGTAGAAAGCTCGACCAGCGAGAAAAAGTGTTTGGCCGAAGCCAAAAAGAGGTTGACCCACTTCATTCGCCAAGCGAATGATCTTCGTTTCGCGGGAACAACAAAAACAACCATCTCGCTCTTTCCTTTCTTCGGTGCTACCTTTTTCTTTCCAAGGGATGGGGTTGGGATGTATAAAAACCTTTTTTTTGAGGATACCCGGGAACAACTCCTAGGTCAATTAAGGATCAAATGTTGGAACCTCATGGGTAAGGATAAGGTAATAGAATTGATAGAGAAATTCATAGACCTAGGTGGGATAGGAGAATTGATAAAGGGAATAGAGATGATGATAGAGATCATACTGAGAAACAGAAGAATTCCGTATGGGTACAACTCTTATTTGAACGAAGTTAAAAAAATGCGATCTTTGTTGTCTAATAGAACAAAGACTAATACCTTAATTGAGTCAGTCAAGATCAAATCTGTTTATCAAAGTGCTTCTCCGATTGCTCAAGACATCTCTTTTCAACTGAGAAACAAAACAAGATCATTTCGTTCCATTTTTAGTAAAATAGTGAAGGATATTCCATTAGTAATGAAAAAAGGGGTTGAGGGGATCCGTATATGTTGTTCAGGTCGATCAGAAGGCGCGGAAATAGCTAGAACTGAATGCGGAAAGTATGGAAAAACATCTCGTAATGTATTTAACCAGAAAATCGATTATGCTCCTGCGGAAGTATCTACTCGTTATGGAATCTCAGGTGTCAAAGTGTGGATTTCATATAAAAAGAAAAAGGGGGGACGTGTTATATCCGAAACGTACGAAATATAGTAAATATCGTAAAGGCAGATGTAGTAGGGGTTGCAAACCGGACGGTACACAACTTGGTTTTGGAAGATATGGCACTCAAAGTTGTAGAGCAGGTCGTCTTTCATATCGAGCCATTGAAGCAGCGCGTCGGGCTATAATCGGACAATTCCATCGTGCTATGAGCGGACAATTCCGAAGAAATGGTAAAATATGGGTAAGAGTTCTCGCAGATCTCCCTATTACCGGGAAACCTACAGAAGTCAGAATGGGAAGAGGAAAAGGAAATCCTACGGGTTGGATTGCTCGTGTGTCCACGGGACAAATCCCATTTGAAATGGATGGTGTGAGTTTGTCAAATGCTCGACAAGCCGCTACATTAGCGGCGCATAAACCATGTTCGTCAACCAAGTTTGTTCAGTGGTCGTAACGTAATTAATTGGTTAGTGGGGATAAACCGGGCCGGGATTCAAAAGAATTGGGCGAAGTGTTTGTTCCCGAACGACGGAAGTGGAAAGACACTAAGGGAGAGGGATATACTCCTTTATTTTTGTAATCGCCGAAATTGTACGACGAACCTTTTTGTTCCAGGCGTACGACCCGGATACGTTAAGGTTTTTCTCAGTAGGCTCGGTTTATAATTCTAAAGTGATAGTAGTCTTAATAAATAAGAAAGAGAAGAGCTAAGATTCCGGAAAGGAAGCTTTATGGGAAAAAGGAAGAAAAGTATGTATGTATCTGGGGGGTGGGGGTGAAAGGCATTTTCAGAATTTTGTTAGGTCTCAATGAGGGGAGACCGGGTCATGCGACGGATGCAAGCCCGAAGCACAAAATCCAAGATTTCATAAAAGAAGGAAAAATCAAATGGGATAATAGAAAGAACGGGAAGCTCCTAAGAACCCCAACGAGAAAATGGGAGTTTTTTTTAAGAGCTTGCTCCCTAGTCACGCTCCGGTCTCAACATGCTGGGCCGAGGAAGTGTCCGATTTCCAACATCCCCTACCATCACTACAATTAATGCTATTAAGACTTTCTGGCTTTGTGAGGAAGATCCCTCCCACAGGATCATCATGACTCCTACGTTCCGACTTCCAAAGGCGATCCTAAGGGAAGAAGAATGAAAGGGATAAGGCTGCAAGAAGAACCTAGAGAGGAAGCTCCACCGAAAGAAGAAGAGGAAATCAGACTCGAGTTTCTGGAAATCTTTCAAGAGGGAGTTCCATAGCGAAAACGGAGAGAGGAAAATGAAGAAAAAGAGAAAAAAAAGAAGAAGATTGAATGGATTATCCCGAACCTGCCTACGCCGCCGTCGCCGGAACCATTTATGATGGCCGCGTCTAGGTGGATTGTGGTGCTACCATTCCTTTAGGATACCTTTCGGCTTCAGTCAAAACTCTTCCCCCTTCGTTTTTATAGATATTCAGGTTTGTACGGTAACTCCACTTTGAGTATGGAATTCACTTTGTTGGTTGAGTGGAGTTACGGTAGACAAATCTATAAAGGAAGGACAATCGATCGCACTTGGCGCAGAACCACTTAACGGTGGTTCCCCTCAAGACTTGCTTCTGATTTTTTCTTTCATCCTTCATCCATCCCTTTTTATATCAATAGGGAGCTACGAGCAAGGCTGCTCTGCTCCAGAAAGACAAGAAACCAGCAGGTCCTTTTCCGCTTGATCGCTAACTCATGAGCAAAGCCGCCTTTTGCCGCCCCTCATGCAGCATATGAGCGGATCTTCACTAAAAGCCGGCTCTATTGGCGGATGGATAAGGCCCCTCACTCTGACATGAGAACAAAGAAAGCCGCACGAGATCCTTGTAGCTTTGCCTGCCGCCCTTCGGTGGTATAGTAGTCTCGATAGCAAAGCCGCCTTCGGCCCTTCGCTTAGTAAGCCCCTCTTCGAGCCTCTACAGAATTCCGCTCGCCCCAGTCCTTAGTAGCGTTGACAAAGGAGAACTGCCCCCCCTGTTGTTGATAGATAGAGAGCTTACCGCCCCGCCCTTTATAGTCGCGACTGTTGTCATGGAAAAAGAGTTTGTTTTCTGTCAAAGAAGCATGCTTAACACAGCCTATAGCGTAAAGGCATTCGATCCGCGTCTAAACTAAATTAAGGGTAAGGGGCCGTACTCTCTCTTCTGTAGATACGCTATCCCTTCCGGCTATGGTATGGGGGAAGGGAAGTGAGATCCACAGATTTTTTTGATATTTGATGAGCGGCCGTACTATGATCGCTCGGGCGACATGGCCCCGCGCGCTACACACAAGAATGAATTGTTATGCGGTCGGTAAACTCTTTTTGCAGGCAGCCTATCAATCAGATCACGTATTTTGGAATATGTCGTTCCGTCATGTACATGTCTTCGGTCTTTCATTTTGATGTTCCTGCTCGTGCCCGGAGAGAGAATGGGCACGACTCCCCCTCTCCCCGTTCTACCGTCCAAAACATGCCGGCCGTTCGAAGTT